GCTTGTCATCCAGGAACTTGTTCGTAAATACCGTAATGAAAGGAACGTAGGAGTTTGTCGCTAGGTATTTGACCAAATAGGATCGTCCAGTTCCTATAGAACCTATCACTAAAATACCCCTAGAGGGGGATAGGGCTAATCGGAGCGAAAAGGGTTTTCCATGAGATGGGAAATTAAAACTATTAGCCCCACACGAGGTTTGTGAATGTGAATAAGTGATTGTCTGATAATGAGCAAGGAATATCCGCCTTTCTGCTAAACAGGATCTATTGAACTCATAATTCATTAGACGCTTTTTATGAATGTCAACTAAGTATCGTAAGTAAACGGATCCCGGTTGTTCAATCATTTGATAACCAGAGTCATTCTTTGAGAAATGATCACTATGAGTCAGACTCAATAGAATTTTATCAATCCTTTCTTCCTTCGTTAAGGTGGAGAACTGAACCAAGAATTCTCTTTCTTCATCATCAATCGAATCACTGTTCGCGAACCAGGATTCGATTTTATCATCAATCCAAGCACCGTTCACGTTTTTTCTTTTTCTTATCAATGAATAGATCTCTTTACTTGTACGACTTAGATGTCTCGTATTTCTCGAAAAAGTTATTCGATTGATGGGATTTGGTATAAGACTTAGGAAATCGATGATATCGATGAGATTGATATTCAAATATTTCTTCTTAGAACGTATTGATTTGACCCCATAAGCGGGACCACCACCCAATAGCATGTTGCTGCCAAAAGCAGAACCCCGTATTTCTTCTAGAAAATATCCTAATTGTTTCAGAGCAACTAGAAAGAGATTCTTTAACCAGAAAGAATTCAGTTCAGATGGAGGATACCCATCCAGAAGTTTTCGTAACTCAATCATGTATGATGGAATCATCAAAGATTTGATCTTTTCGAACTCTGTCTGTAACTCACTAGAGGCTCGGGAAACAAAGAGAAGATGTGTACGAACGAGATATCCAGCAACAAGAAGAAGGAAAAGGATTGAATAGAAGAACTCCCGAGCATTTGGTGATCCCAGATGTACCCAGAATGAAAGGGGTGACTCATTATTTCGATGAATCATTTCTTCGGACAGAAGAAGACTATGTAAACACTTCCTCGAAATCTGACTTATCCGATTCCGTTGTGGAAGAATCGCCCACCATATTTTCCGAGGAATTCGCCGTGATATATCCATAATATCGTGAAAAATGGATACAACTTTTTGACTGCTACTTCGTATCGGTATCGGCAATAGGTCTAAAAAAGTATCTAAAAGGATGAAATTTAGATGTAGATATTGGTACCCTATCGAAGTTAGATATTTGTACCCTGTCGAAGTAAAGAACCATGGCAGATATGTTTGGAACAGCTTCCATTTTTTTGAGAGATTTGCTCGTAGAAAGATTCTATCCATCTGCCGTTTCTCAACGCATTTCTTTAGACAAAGACTCTGTTTTTTCCTCTTTTTGGCTCGTAAATATTTATCAGAACATGGAATGTGAATCAAACCCATGTTTGAATTGAAATTGAGATTGAGATACTGATGCAAGTTCTTCCCTTCTGAATCAGACGGATTCATATCTGAAAGAGGTTGACAATAAGTTCTTTCTAAATTGACTATTTGTCCCTCTGTTAGAGGTGTTCCAGAAATGTCTGCGATTGCGTAAAGAGCTCTACGAACGAATCGAGCGGATAGAATTGGAAAATCGTTAGGTATGAATATGTTAGATACCCGTGACTCGATCGTTGAAATAGCATCTCTCTCCGAAAAAACATGTTTTTTTTTACCGACGCACAAAGAAAATTTTTTGTTGCCAGTGAACAAGATATTAAGGAATTGTCCATACGTAAGATCATAATTATTGATACGGGCCTTTTCTACATAAAAAGGGAATCTTTTGTTACAATAGAACCAGAAGTGATGTGGATTATTCAAGAATCGAAGTCGATTTGCTTTTAAAAAAGAAGATATCAATGAACTTCTATGAAATGGTTTCACGGGATTCATCCAATTGTCTCGATCGTGGGATAGCATTGAGAAATAGGAATCAGTGTTATCAAAGGATTTCCTGCGATTTTTTCTAGTAGGAGTATGGAATGAGTCAATCGTCCACTTTGGTATCTTATTGAACAAAAATGGTGATATTGTTCCTCCATCGATCAACAATTTCGATTTTTGGGAAGTATTATGATCATCCAATAAGAAGGGTTTCAATTTATTCAAATGAACGATTTGAACACCTATTGATTCTAACAACTGATCGCAGAGTTGATCATTCGGACCTTTGAATTGAGAGATGTGGATCTCGGACCCACGAATGGGGGTATTCCCGAAACTCACAAAGAAAAAAGAAAGTGACTTAGACAAAAAGAGAAGGAACTTGGGCAAAAAGAGACGGAACTTGGGCAAAAAGAGACGCAAAAAGGTGGACCAAAATAAACGAAGTGGCTTAGAAGGATCTTGTTTGTCGAAAACCCTGGACCAATCAATCGAATATTGATTAATATTAATATTATTAATATATTGATTAATATTAATTAATATATTAATAATATTAATACGTAATCGATCGAACACTACTTGAAAAACTTGAAAACGGCTCTTCTGCTCAGAAACGAAATGTTCCAAATGTTTCTGGAAATTCTTGCTCCCATTGGACCATTTGTATCTATATGCATCAGGATCCCGATTCATGGATCTCTCGGTTCGAGAAAGAAGAGGATCGAACCATTTCTTCTCACTCTTTTTCAAATTTGATAAATGTTGGTTGATCGTATATTTCATTATAGTTCTATGATTCAGAGTATCATTTCCTATTTGATCCCTTTGAATTCCATATTCGAAGTTGCGATCGGATCTATTCATAAAAAAAAATCGATTCGAACCATTTCTTATGTACCCATGGATGCTATATTGGATTTGAATCAGATTTTGGATCAATCTATATTGATTGACTGCCTTCATTATGTTGTTGATAGCAAATACCACTCTTTTTGGTTTTGGATCTTCCAAAGCATTCCCGCACCGGACCCAATTTTTTCTTATCTGTCGATAAAAAGATTCATTCTCTTCAAAAAAAATAGGAGGTAGAACCAATAAAGATTTCTTTTTCGATTCATCCCTGGAGTTGAATACCTCATTCAAGAATTTTTTTTGATCCAATCCGCAGGAATCAATAGAAAAGGCAAATCCCTTATGATACACCAGATCCGGCTCGGTTATTGATAGAGTTAATAGATCCGCCATTTCTTGAAATCTCTCTTCTGCGTGGTGAAACGTGTATCCTCCCCTGTTCCGGTCATGGAATAGATGAAATAAATCAAAAAATGGATTTTGGTTCAAGAATGAAATCTTCTTGGAACTGTCCATATCCGGTTCATCCTTCGGAACCATATCGCATCCCTGATCTGATGAAATAGGATGAATTGAGACGGTTTTTTGTAAATACGTAATTATCTTGAATATATCAACCATTTCTTTATTTTCCGATCGCCTGAAACGGACAAAAGAAACATCTTGTTGTTTCTTCAACAATTTCTGATCTCTAGTGGACCTCTCAGTAGGAGTCGAACCCAGATAAAGTTCTGACCATCTGTCAGAGAAAAAAGAACGAGAGGATCTTGTAGGATTCCCAAGAAATTCTTCGATTTCTTTGGGAAGTTGTTGAACCTTTCTTTGATTGATCCAAGTACTCTCTTTCGGATCCATGAAAGAACTCTCAGGGATCTCTTTCCCTTTTGGAAGATACAGGAGCGAAACAATCAACCTATGGATATTGGAAGACTCAAAAGAGTCTTCCAATGAATCATTTCTGGGTCCAATGGAGTTTACGGGTATAGGAAGAAGCCCCCTCAAATAGATATTTTTTCTTTCGACCAGATTTCGATTGTTAAGACGATGTAGAAGGACCACTACTACAAGCAGTACTACACCTTTGATCGTGAAAGATCGATTGCTTGTTGAACCCTGCGAATCGCGTGAAAAGAGGATACTTACTATTCGTGGGTCAAAGAGTTTCATAAAACGTTCTTGGTCGAAAAAAACGTGAATGAAAGATCCCACTGAATCCAATTTGGTCCACGAATCTAAGAAATAGTGAGAATTCTTGATCTCTCTCAATACCTCCCTAAACTCAAAAATCCAGGATTTATATAGACGTCGTTTTGCCCTGTCTTGCCTCATATTGATTCCTCCTTAGGATTTCTTTAAAATTTGACTTTATATTTATATATGTATTTAATTAATATTGGAAATTTTTATTATTATCATGTAGAATTGACTTGGAAATTTTTATTATTATCATGTAGAATTGACTTGGAAATTTTTATTATTATCATGTAGAATTGACTTGGAAATTTTTATTATATTTATTATTATATAGAATATATAACGATTTTTCTATAGAGTTAGGCTAGATACTTGACTTGGAAATTGGAAATTATTATTATATTTATTATTATATAGAATATATAACGATTTTTCTATAGAGTTAGGCTAGATACTTGACTTGGAAATTGGAAATTTTTATTATTATTATATTTATTATTATATAGAATATATAACGATTTTTCTATAGAGTTAGGCTAGATACTTGAAATATATGCTAATCCCCATTACGCATCCATGGCTGAATGGTTAAAGCGCCCAACTCATAATTGGCAAATTCGTAGGTTCAATTCCTGCTGGATGCAGTACAACGCGAACGTTCAATACGTCTATTGGAATTGGCTCCGTATCAATGGAATCTCATCATCCATACATAACGAATTAATATAATTACTATGGTATATTCATATCATAACATATGAACAGTAAGAAGTAGAATTCTTATCGATACCGGAACTCATAGGGAAGAAAATAGATTTATGGATGGAATCAAATATGCAGTATTTACAGACAAAAGTATTCGGTTATTGGGGAACAATCAATATACTTCTAATGTCGAATCAGGATCAACTAGGACAGAAATAAAGCATTGGGTCGAACTCTTTTTTGGTGTCAAGGTAATAGCTATGAATAGTCATCGACTCCCGGGAAAGGGTAGAAGAAAGGGACCCATTATGGGACATACAATGCATTATAGACGCATGATTATTACGCTTCAACCGGGTTATTCTATTCCACCTCTTAGAAAGAAAAGAACTTAAATTTAGAAAGAAAAGAACTTAAATCAAAATACTTAATAACACGGCGATACATTTATACAAAACTTCTACCTCGAGCAGAACCGTCGGCAGTCAAGTGAAATCCAATCCACGAAATAATTTGATCTATGGACAGCGTCGTTGTGGTAAAGGTCGTAATGCCAGAGGAATCATTACCGCAAGGCATAGAGGGGGAGGTCATAAGCGTCTATACCGTAAAATTGATTTTCGACGGAATGAAAAAGACATATCTGGTAGAATCGTAACCATAGAATACGACCCTAATCGAAATGCAAACATTTGTCTCATACACTATAGGGATGGTGAGAAGAGATATATTTTACATCCCAGAGGGGCTATAATTGGAGATACCATTGTTTCTGGTACAGAAGTTCCTATCTCAATGGGAAATGCCCTACCTTTGAGTGCGGTTTGAACTATTGATTTACGTAATTGGAAGTAACCAATTAGGTTTACGACGAAACCTAGAAATCGATCACTGATCCAATTTGAGTACCTCTACGGGATAGACCTCAACAGAAAACTGAAGAGTATCGGCAGCAAGTGATTGAGTTCAGTAGTTCCTCATAGAAAATTATTGACTCTAGAGATATGGTAATATGGAGAAGACAAAATTGTTTGAAGCACCGACAGAACCGGAAGCGCCCCTTGTTTCAAAGAGAGGAGGACGAGTTATTCACATTTCATTTGATGGTCAGAGGCGAATTGAAAGCTAAGCAGTGGTAATTCTACCCCGGGGGAAAAATAGAGATGTCTCCTACGTTACCCGTAATATGTGGAAGTATCGACGTAATTTCATAGAGTCATTCGGTCTGAATGCTACATGAAGAACATAAGCCAGATGAAGGAACGGGGAGACCTAGGATGTAGAAGATCATAACATGAGTGATTCGGCAGATTTGGATTCCAATATATCAACTCATGTGGTACTTCATCATACGATTCATATAAGATCCATCTGTCTAGATATCATCATATACATCCGGAAAGCCGTATGCTTTGGAAGAAGCTTGTACAGTTTGGGAAGGGGTTTTGATTGATCAAAAAGAAGAATCTACTTCAACCGATATGCCCTTAGGCACGGCCATACATAACATAGAAATCACACTTGGAAAGGGCGGACAATTAGCGAGAGCTGCGGGTGCTGTAGCGAAACTGATTGCAAAAGAGGGTAAATCGGCCACATTAAAATTACCATCTGGGGAGGTCCGTTTGATATCCAAAAACTGCTCAGCAACAGTCGGGCAAGTGGGTAATCTTGGGGTGAACCAGAAAAGTTTGGGTAGAGCCGGATCTAAGTGTTGGCTAGGTAAGCGTCCTGTAGTAAGAGGGGTAGTTATGAATCCTGTAGACCATCCCCATGGGGGTGGTGAAGGGAGGGCCCCAATTGGTAGAAAAAAACCCACAACCCCTTGGGGTTATCCTGCGCTTGGAAGAAGAAATAGAAAAAAGAAAAAATATAGTGATAGTTTGATTCTCCGTCGCCGTAGTAAATAGGAGAGTATTGAAAATCAAATATGTTTCTTCGTCTTTACAAAAAAAAAATAAAAAAGATAGGAGGAATTTGCTGTGACACGTTCACTAAAAACACTAAAAAAAAAACCCTTTGTAGCTAATCATTTATTGGAAAAAATTGAGAAGCTCAACCGAAGGACAGAAAAAGAAATAATAGTAACTTGGTCCCGGGCATCTACCATTATACCCAAAATGATCGGCCATACAATTGCTATTCATAATGGGAAAGAGCATTTACCTATTTATATAACAGATAGTATGGTAGGTCACAAATTGGGAGAATTTGCACCTACTCGGAATTTCCGGGAGCATACGAGAAACGATAAAAAATCTCGTCGTTAATGTTAATAAAGTTAATATGGGTGCTCGTCGTTTATTGGTGGGAGGTGAACCTTATGATAGAGAGGGTACCTGAGGTAGAAGTATATGCTTTAGGTCAACATATATGTATGTCTGCTCACAAAGCGCGAAGAGTAATTGATCAGATTCGTGGGCGTCCCTATGATGAAATACTTATGAAACTAGAACTCATGCCTTATCGAGCATGTTATCCCATTTTTAAATTAGTTTATTCTGCAGCAGCAAATGCTACTAACAATATGGATTTCGACAAAACGGCTTTAATTATTAGTCAAGCCGAAGTTAACGAGGGTACTATCGTGAAAAAGTTAAAACCTCGAGCTAGAGGACGTAGTTATCCGATAAAAAGACCCACCTGTCACATAACTATTGTATTGCAAGATATCTCTAAAGATAAAAACTTTTATCTATGGTTAAAAAAAAGAGGATGGATATATAAAGAGAAGTATATAGATATTCAAG